TATGATCTCATTGGAAATCATATAAAGACAATTCCTATTTGATATAGCTATTTGTGCAAGTATTTTACGATTAAGAAGCAACTGTCTCTTGTACATATCATTTATGAATTTACTATAACTATAGGATACTCCCCTTTTGCGAATTACTGCGTTTATCCGAGTGATCCACAAACGACGAAAATTTCTCTTTTGACTATCCCGATCCCGATGAGCTGAAACCAAGGCTCTTATTTTCTGTTGAGTAATAGTTCGAGTAAGTCTTGAATGGGCCCCTCGAAAGCTTGAGGCAAATAAACGAATTTTTGTTCTACGTCTCCGAGCTATATATCCCCGTCTAATTCTAGTCATTGAATAGATGAAACTTTCGCGAATAACTAATGGATTTCTTCTCTTTCAGTTATTCTTTTCCCCTTTCCTAATTTATTAATAACAAAACGGATTTTTCCAATGTATAAAATAAAAATTCCAATGGCTTTGGCTACTATAACCTTCCCGACCACGATTTTTTCTTTTTTTTTTTAGACATTTCAATGCGAAATAAGAAAGAAATAAGAAATTGTATTGGTGTCAAAAAGATAGTAAATAAAAAAATAGAAATCGATAAAGAAAAGAAATAGTGGGTTCCATCGTTTCTATGGTGACTTCTTAAACGGTGAGGTCTTCTCTATACACCGGAGCCTTTCCTTCATTTCATCAACGTTATTGGTAACTTGTACAGTTCACCCTCTTTGGCTCTACCCATGAATTATCCAGTAATAGGCCTTTCACAACGAGATCTACCTATACAGTAACGGTATTTAATTAGGAAAGTTAGCTGGGTAGCTGACCCTCGTAGTCCGTTCTTGCCAGAGTAGGAGCTTAACCTTTATGCTTTTTAAATAAGAATTCCTCCGCTTAATGGATAACCGTTTGCTACCAATGGAGAATTGCTTCTCATCTTAAATTGAGGTGATTGGGTTTGCACCAATGGAAACCATAAAAGTCATACACAATAGAGGAATATGATAGCTTTTCTTATTTTTAGATAGTGAATGGAATCCCTTCTTCCATTCTATCCTATTCACCGGTACTGATCATTGATAATTGATACTGGAAAGGTTGTTTTCTTGCTTTTGTGCCAGCCCATGATATGATCTAAACGAGTCGCGCATACACCCGAGTACATGTTCCTCGACGCTGGGGGCATCCCCGAAGAGCGGGGGATTTGGTGACATTTCTGATTGGCTGTCTTGTATTTCTAATAAGTTGTTTAATAGTTGGCATGTTGAATTGTATACATAATGGGCTGGTTTAGATTGATCCTAACCGGATGATTATGAATTACTTCTAGTTAATAGAATATTAAACTCAAAGATAAAATCTCAAACCCGGATTTGCGGGAAATCCATGTTTTTTTCATTCAACCGCTACAAGATCAACAATTCCATAAGCTTGTGCTTCTGTTGCTGACATAAAAACATCTCTTTCCATGTCTTCGGATACAACCCATAAGGGTTTGCCCGTTCTTTGTACATAAACCCTTGTGAGGGTTTCACGCAGTTTCAGCAGTTCTTCCGCTTCCAGGATAAATTCTCCCGTTTGTGCCTCATAAAACGAACTAGCAGGTTGATGGATCATTACCCTGATGATAACATAATAATAATAAAAGGCTCCTCTATCTCGCATGATGAAGCGAAGAGAAAAGAAAGATAAAGAATAATAGGAAAAAGGTAGAATTGAACAACCGTACGGGCATCTTTGGTGCATTGCATATGCATACGGCTCTACAATAAAATTGACCTTTACCTTCCATTGAAGAAAGAAAGAGAAAAATAGAATATATCAAACCTAGATGGTTAAATGATCAAATTGCCACCCTTTCTTTCGGACTAGTTCAAAAATACTATGATGGCTCCGTTGCCTTATATATTCATTTTTATTGTTTTTTTGTCTGTGATTCAGCAATCCCAAAGTTTTTTTAAAGAAAAAATCTTGTTTTTTTTTCGCACTCTTTGCATAACATAAATCTTGTTAAGAGCCTTACGGTGTGAACAAAAAGGGTTTGTGACGCTGAACTGTACTCCCGATAAATAAGATAAAATCGGAAATACCCTTTATTCCATACTACTCTCTCGATATAGAATCTAATGTTTTGAAAAAACAATGCAAAAATTTTGCATATCGAATTCGAAGTGCCATGCTATTATTACTTAATATTCATATTTCATAGAGCGAAGGCATAGTCTTCTTTTTTCTCTTAAATAAAAACCTCATTGGCGCCAAGCGTGAGGGAATGCTAGACGTTTGGTAATTTCTCCTCCGACCAGTATAAAAGATCCCATTGAAGCGGCTAACCCCATGCAGATTGTATGGACATCTGGTCGCACAAATTGCATAGTATCATAAATAGCTACTCCAGGTATTACCCACCCCCCAGGAGAGTTTATAAACAAATACAGATCTTTGGTATCATCTTCAATGCTGAGATATATCATAAGACCAATAAGTTGATTTGAGATCT